CAAGCCAAGGGTCACAACTCCTTCTACCCATCCTGTATATTGTCCTTTTCATTCCGTGTTGCAATAGGCACTTACTATTCTATTATACGAGATTCTACGAAAATGAATTCTTCATAGGAGGGAACAAATATTTATCTTTTCGATGAGAATTTGTACATGACATGGGAGAAACCCCTCTTTAATTGAAGAAAAGGTTCCATCATATATAGTGAATTGATACCCCGGATTCCGAATCATTTCTTTCAATGCTCACTCGTTATTAGTTAATGATCCTAGTAATTGGATCTATATGCTTATTCCGATAGGAAATGAAATAGTCAAATTATTATTCATCAAATGACTATTCATCTATTGTATTTTCAAATAGGGGGCAGGAAGGCTCTATGGAAAAATGGTGGTTCAATTCGATGTTGTCTAACGAGGAGTTAGAACACAGGTGTGGTCTAAGTAAATCAATGGACAGTCTTGGCTGTCCTATTGGAAATACCAGTGGAAGTGAAGACCCCATTATAAATGATACGGATAAAAACATTCATAGTTGGAACGATAGTGGCAGTTATAGTTGCAGTAATGTTGATCATTTTTTAGGTGTCAGGGACATTTGGAGTTTCATCTCTGATGAAACTTTTTTAGTTAGGGATAGTAATGGTAACAGTTATTCCGTATATTTTGATATTGAAAATCATATTTTTGAGATTGACAATGATAGTTCTTTTCTGAGTGAACTAGAAAGTTCTTTTTCTAGTTATCTGAATAATGGGTCTAAGAGTGACAATCGCTACTATGATTGTGACATGTATGATACTAAATATAGTTGGAATAATCACATTAATAGTTGCATTGATAGTTATCTTCGTTCTGAAATCAGTATTGATAGTTACATTTCAAGTGGTAGCGACAATTGCAGTGACAGTTACATTTATAGTTATATTTGTAGTGGTGAAAGTATAAGTGGTAGTGATAGTGGGAGTTCTAATATAAGAACTGACGGTAATGGCAGTGATATAAGAGGAAGATCAAATGATTTCGATATAAATCAAAAATACAGACATTTATGGGTTCAATGCGAAAATTGTTATGGATTAAATTATAAGAAATTTTTTAAGTCAAAAATGAATATTTGTGAACAATGTGGATATCATTTGAAAATGAGTAGTTCAGATAGAATCGAACTTTCGATTGATCCGGGCACTTGGGATCCTATGGATGAAGACATGGTCTCTATCGACCCCATTGAATTTCACTCGGAAGAGGAGCCTTATAGAGATCGTATCGATTCGTATCAAAGAAAGACAGGTTTAACTGAGGCTGTTCAAACAGGCATAGGTCAACTAAATGGTATTCCCATAGCAATTGGGGTTATGGATTTTGAGTTCATGGGAGGTAGTATGGGATCCGTAGTAGGCGAGAAAATCACCCGTTTGATCGAGTATGCTACTAATAGATCTTTACCTGTTATTATGGTGTGTGCTTCTGGAGGAGCACGCATGCAAGAAGGAAGTTTGAGCTTGATGCAAATGGCTAAAATATCTTCCGCTTTATATGATTATCAATCAAATAAAAAGTTATTCTATGTATCAATCCTTACATCTCCTACAACCGGTGGAGTGACAGCCAGTTTTGGTATGTTGGGAGATATCATTATTGCTGAACCCAATGCCTACATTGCATTTGCGGGTAAAAGAGTAATTGAACAAACATTGAATAAGACAGTACCCGACGGTTCACAAGCGGCTGAGTATTCATTCCATAAGGGCTTATTTGATCCAATCGTACCACGTAATCCTTTAAAAGGTGTTCTGAGTGAGTTATTTCAGCTACACGGTTTCTTTCCCTTGACTCAAAATTAAAGTAGAGCACCAGGCTCAGTTATTTGTAGCGAACTTTAGTTCATCGCAATCAAAGTCCAAATAAGAAGAATGGGGTTTTCTTTGGTGACATAAGTTCTATAGTCAGAATCAGAAGTTTCGGATAATGACTTTTTTTATTTTTATTTTCTCCAGATTTTTTATCCGACCCCTATTGATGATTAGAAATCAGGAACCCTCTATAAAATAAAGAGGAGAAAAGAGTGAATTCTTCTTTCCGCGTAATAGAATTGGGAAAATGAAAAGAATTTCATGTTCCCTTCCTTCTTACGTATTAATATATAGAACGTATTAATATATAGAATAATGAAAATCTATAATAGAAATGTTGCATATTTCTATATCTATATCTCCCGAGAACCTCCCTTTTTGACTATGAATCCCTGTTGGATCGGATTCTAACGAATCCTTAGGGAACTCGTAAGAAACTCCGTATTATAACCTTATTATAAGGAGAACAAGAATAAAAAAGCGGATTATCATACATATATTTTGTGTAGAAAGATGAATAGGTACACTTATTTAGTTCTACATTCCTTGCACTTATTATATACTTATAATAGATATACTTATCATAAGATATATTTATAACAGGTACAAATATTAAATTATAACAGGTACAAATATTAAATCGAGGCACCTATTCTATGACAGATTTCAATTTACCCTCTATTTTTGTGCCTTTAGTGGGCCTAGTATTTCCGGCAATTGCAATGGCTTCTTTATCCCTTCATGTTCAAAAAAACAAGATTGTTTAGATCCGATGGGGTCAAATCTCATCAATTTATTTTAACACTTGGACTTGGATCATAATACAGATATCTTTTAGTGGAATAGGGTACGGTACGACATGCGGCTCCCTCCGAGCACAAATAAAAAAGCTGTTATTGTTATGCATGCAGATCCATGATATATGGATAAGTGCATGTATATTATATGCGGTTATAGCTGTTTTTGTTTTAAAATGGATCAGCGAATATCTGAAATAGAAAGTCAATGTATCTATATGTATGTAGATATACATAGTGGGATCATATGAAGGGGATGTTATTATTTTATATCTAACCAATTCGATGAATTACTCCTAATGGGTTACATCATAATAGTGCTAGTTGATGAGAGTTACTTCGGGATCAAAACAAAAAAAGTAAAGTCAAATTCATTTGGCTTATTCTCTTCTTTCAATTCCAATAGAATGCAACTGGATCTAGTATGAACTGGCAATCAGAACGTATATGGATAGAACTTATAACGGGGTCTCGAAAAACAAGTAATTTCTGCTGGGCCTGTATCCTTTTTTTAGGCTCACTAGGATTCTTATTGGTTGGAACTTCCAGTTATCTTGGTAGGAATCTGATATCCTTATTTCCCTCTCAGCAAATCCTTTTTTTTCCCCAAGGAATCGTAATGTCTTTCTATGGGATCGCTGGTCTGTTCATTAGTTCCTATTTGTGGTGCACAATTTCATGGAATGTAGGTAGTGGTTATGATCTTTTCGATAGAAAAGAAGGAATAGTGTGTATTTTTCGTTGGGGATTTCCTGGAATAAATCGTCGCATCTTCCTTCGATTCCTTATGAGAGATATCCAGTCGATCAGAATGGAAGTTAAAGAGGGTCTTTATCCTCGTCGTGTCCTTTATATGGAAATCAGAGGCCAGGGAGCCATTCCCTTGACTCGTACCGATGAGAATTTTACTCCACGAGAAATTGAACAAAAAGCTGCTGAATCGGCCTATTTCTTGCGCGTACCAATTGAAGTATTTTGAAATGAACTGAAGTTTCTTCGGAACGTTTATTCGAGCAAAACAAAACATGTTAGATTCTATTTCCCCCGTTCCGTTGGTAATACCGTTGTGGCCCATAGAATAAAGCAGGCGGACGAATACGGAACAACCATAATAAGAAGCTATTTTTATCCACCAAAACCAAAACTCTTTTTTTGCATATGGAACTCAACTCAATTCTTCCATACTAGTAACAAATCTAATAAGTATGTATTCATCACACATATCAGAACATTTCGGAATACAGTACAGAATTCATCTTTTTATGCCCAATATTTTGAATTGATACGTTAGATACAGATGGATCGTATCTCGTAAATTATCTCTCTTTCATCAATCGATGTTTCTTTTTTTTTTTATCCTTTCTTTTGCTCCTTGATGACCAAACGATTGGATCTCTCATAACTATTCAATTTCTCTCTTGTTTTGCCACCCATTTCGGATTTCATCATCAATATTCTTCAGAAATATCCCCTCAATTATTCCTGGGCTGTGGGTAGCCAGTGAAACATTTCGAAATAATTGATTGATCCAAGGGAGTTCTTTCGTCTCGAAATCCGAATAATATTCATTACTTCAAGTGGTTTTTCGGGCATTCATTGAAAGGAACAAATGAAGATAAAATTGGTTCGAATTTAACCAATTGAGATATCTGGGAACTTTATTATTTCTTCATTCGAAACGGACCCTTATTCTATTTCTATATTCTTTCTAGATCCAAGGACTAAACAATTAAAAAAAAAAGAAGGAATAGATCCGATCCATAGGTTCCATACCTTGTTATAGAACTCATGCTTCATAGAAATATCGGATCAGATAGAGTCGGCGAATGAAGCAGTTTCATTAACAATTCACAGAACAGATTCAAAGTGCCAAAAAAGAAAGCATTGACTCCCCTCCCATATCTTGCATCTATAGTCTTTTTGCCCTGGTGGATCTCTATCTCATTTAATAAAAGTCTGGAACCTTGGGTTACTAATTGGTGGAATACCAGGCAATCCGAAACTTTTTTGAATGATATTCAAGAGAAGAACGTTCTAGAAAGATTCATAGAATTAGAACAACTATTCCTGTTGGACGAAATGATAAAGGAGTACCCCGAGACACAGATACAAAAGCTTCGTATAGGAATCCACAAAGAAACAATACAATTGGTCAAAATGCACAATGAAGATCATATCCATATCATTTTGCATTTCTCGACAAATATAATCTGTTTTGCTATTCTAAGTGGTTATTCTATTCTGGGTAATGAAGAACTTGTCATTCTTAATTCTTGGGTTCAGGAATTCCTCTATAACTTAAGCGACACAATAAAAGCTTTTTCTATTCTTTTATTAACTGATTTATGTATCGGATTCCACTCGCCCCATGGTTGGGAACTAATGATTGGTTCGGTCTACAAAGATTTTGGATTTGCTCATAACGATCAAATTATATCTGGTCTTGTTTCCACTTTTCCAGTCATTCTAGATACAATTTTGAAATATTGGATCTTCCATTATTTAAATCGTGTATCTCCTTCACTTGTAGTGGTTTATCATTCAATGAATGAATGAAGAACTCATTTGATCTGCCGATATTAATCAAATCCGAATGTTACTTCGTACATAAACAAACCCTTTTTAATCTGACTCACTCTTTATACTTCTACCCGTCTAGGGGATTCCCCCTCCAGTACAATGGCAGAATCGTGGATAGGGAACTATACTAGCTACCTACCTAATTTATTGTAGAAATTTCTGGGATCAATAATTGGACCATGCAAAATAGAAATACCTTTTCTTGGGTAAAGGAACAGATGACTCGATTCATTTCCGTATCGATCATGATATATGTCATAACTCGGACATCTATTTCAAATGCATATCCCATTTTTGCGCAGCAGGGTTATGAAAATCCACGAGAAGCAACTGGGCGTATTGTATGCGCCAATTGCCATTTAGCTAATAAGCCCGTGGATATTGAGGTTCCACAAGCTGTGCTTCCTGATACTGTATTTGAAGCAGTCGTTCGAATCCCTTATGATATGCAACTGAAACAAGTTCTTGCTAATGGTAAAAAGGGGGCTTTGAATGTAGGGGCTGTTCTTATTTTACCCGAGGGATTCGAATTAGCTCCCCCCGATCGTATTTCTCCCGAGATGAAAGAAAAGATAGGCAATCTTTCTTTTCAGAGTTATCGCCCCACTAAAAGAAATATTCTTGTGGTAGGTCCTGTTCCTGGTCAGAAATATAGTGAAATCGTCTTTCCCATTCTTTCCCCGGACCCTGCTACTAAGAAAGACGTTCACTTCTTAAAATATCCCATATATGTAGGTGGGAACAGGGGAAGAGGTCAGATTTATCCCGATGGGAACAAGAGTAACAATACAGTCTATAATGCTACAGCAGCAGGTATAGTAAACAGAATAGTACGTAAAGAAAAAGGGGGCTATGAAATAACCATAGCTGATGCATCGGATGGACACCAAGTGGTTGATATTATACCTCCAGGACCAGAACTTCTTGTTTCAGAGGGTGAATCTATCAAGCTTGATCAACCATTAACGAGTAATCCCAATGTGGGTGGATTTGGTCAGGGAGATGCAGAAATAGTACTTCAAGATCCATTACGTGTCCAAGGTTTGTTGTTCTTCTTGGCATCTGTTATTCTGGCACAAATCTTTTTGGTTCTAAAAAAGAAACAGTTTGAGAAGGTTCAATTGTCCGAAATGAATTTCTAGATCCACGGATTCATCAAGCTGGTAAAAAGAGCCGAATTGTTGTGATCGATGCAATTATGTATGATCCAAAAAAATCATGGAAAATGTTTTGCTTGCTTTGTTTATACTGTTTTTCTTTTTCTGCGAGATGTCGGAAATTGCTTGTATCCCATTCCTAGTAATAGTATGTATATTGCGAAGAAGACTACTTGATCCCCCCTTCTTTCAAAATAAGAGTGTTGTGACTATGCCAGGCCTCCCATTGGCAGATTGTAAATGCCATGTAATGCATCAATAGTTTTTTTATACCTAATAGAATCGAATTCTAATAGATAATAGGCATAAGTAGGAGGAGAATACACGCGGATAAATGAAAGGAACAAATGATTCTAGGAGGGATTACTAGTCTTCCTAATCTTCCACACAAGAAAAGGAATTTTCCACCCTTTTCTTGTGTGGAAATAATAATGATTCTTGATCCTGTTCGTCAAAGATTACTATTTATTTGATTTTCCAGTTCTATCGGAACTCGTTTGTTTAGATTCATAAGAAGTAGTGGACAAACAAAAAAGGAGTGGGAGTAACTTACTGAGCAAATAAAACTTCTTCAATGAAGTTATAAAAAAAGTAAAAAAAAAAAGAAAATTTTAACTGTGATGAGATAATCAATAAGGATTTGGATAGGCGCAAAAATCCAAGATTTCATCTTTTCGCCCGGAGCATTAAGAGTCTTTTTTTTTGCTTGCAATTTTCTTTTTTCTTTTTATAGAGTAAGATTAGTATAGAAATTATTTGCAGGATGTCTCATCTATAGAAATCCATATTGTGTCATCCAGAAAATCAATTGATTCCTTCTTTCTTCTTGCTTCGGGGGAGTCCCTCCATACTATGGAGGAACAGATACTATGAATCAATCAATGGATTTAATTCTTCAAAAACATCATCAGAAACAAAGGAATGGAGTGGTTTGAAACATCGGAGCAAAGGATCTGTTTTGTTATTTCTACGAATATAATATGATTATTATGTTCACTGAATGAATTTCCAAATTTTTTTATGTTATGGAATGGATCAAACAAAGTTTCGCCCGAAGAGTAAGAACTCAACAGGACCTTACCCCTCTTTGTCTGATTCGAGGGGTAA